AGCATGTAAAAAGCCCGTCCTTTCTTGTGGGGTGATCGAGAGATGGATTTTATAGAGGAGTATGGTCATTGAACCCTTTTGATTCGCCAGTAACGGTTCCTTACATCAAGTCAAATAACGAATATTCTCCAGGACCGGTCGATTTAGCACAAGCATAATCCATTAGAACGAGACGGCTCAAATACGTGTTGTGATTGTTCGTGACTGGACACTCAAAAGGCGTTCAGAAACCCTCGTTATTGAGGGCAATGCGTTCTTTTGTTTCACTACCTGACCAGAGGAGAGGGACAACAACGGCTTTCCGGTTCACCAAAAGGCGCAAGGGGGAGTAGGAACGATGAATACATGAAGTCTTTCCTTTTCTAAACATAAGGGGATTAGATTCAAAAAGGGTCTAAGAGGCAACCCGCCTACAGAATAAGTAAGCCCGACCGACGAACTGTTCGTCTGTTTGACACCGAGGATCCCCTTCTATACCGTTAGAATAATGAATCAAGGAAATCCTATCAAATCGTCTGTGCTCACGAATCTATTGTGGAAGCTTAATGAAAATAAATTATCGTAGTATAGTAATAGTAACAGTCAACACAGTAGCTGTAACGTGACCAGCGCTTTGTCCTTTATATATATCTATATAATAATAATAAGGCTGCAACTGCGCTGAATGATAAAGCCTTATTCCCATTCAATTTGTGAGGAAAAACCTCACCTACTCTCTTCCAATGAATTCTATTAAGTAGTGACAGGGGTTAATAAGGAGTTAAGACTGGGTTCCCTGTTCTTAATATAATAGGGCTACCTGTGCCTGCAACAACTGGGTTACCCTTTCTCCTTCTCCTGACAACTGGTTAGCTAGCCGTCCTCCTAACAACAGGATTCCCATCCTGCAGCAACACTTGAAGAACCATGTTACCCTGGATCCCATTCCTTCCCTTGTTTTCCTGTCTTACCCAGCTTCCCTGCTTGCTTTTCTTCTTACAAGGCTATCCGTTTTCCTTCTTACCCTGTTTCCCTTGAACCTCCAATCAAGAGACGAAGACCCCCGTTCAAGGCTCTCCCAGAGCCCTTTCTCTACCTTTCAGATGAAGCTTCCGAGAGTACAAAGGGGTTAACAAAGCTAAGTCATAACTCATTCGCCGGAGGGGGAGTTAGAGGGCTATAACAGTCGCTTAGCTGCCCGCCGTTGGCACCTCGGCAACAGCTTGCCCGGCAACAGCCCGAATCCCCTACTTACATCGGCAACAGCTGGGTTTCCTTTCTAAAACTCATTCACTGGCAACAGCCCTTGGATTCCTTCTTACCTCGGAAACAGGCTCCTCGGCAACAGCTGGTTCCCTTTCATACCTCGGCAACTTGAATTCCCTTCTTCTCCCTGTCTTACCTTGCAATCCTGTAACCCTTGAAGACTGCCCCTTTCAGCTTCTTCTTCAATGACAACGGAACGGAGTTAAGAGGTTAGTATATATATTAAGTCGATAACTGCAGTGCCTTAATGCACTCCTTAGAACAGCAATAAGTCATTCTAGCTTACTGGTTGCCCGGCACCGGTTAGCCCTATAGTCCAATAGTGGAGCTGCTCTTACACCGAGTCAATTGAATACCTAGCTTTCAGATGTTGATTCAATGTTGTGCCAGATGTTTGATCTTACTGTGAGTTTGATACGTGGGAAATAAGAGAATAGGTTGCATCGCAACAAAAGCTTGATGAGAGGTAGCTTCATGGAGTGGAATGAGCATCATAATCGATGTGATTTGATTCCATCGGATATGTGTCATAAGAGATGTGATCAGATTCCGACTCCTTGATTCCTTGCTTTCCCAATTCCTCGCATTTCTCTCTAAGAAAGCTGTGACATCGCACTGGAAGATCCTTGTCAGTTCTCGCTTTCATGAGAATGTCAAGATCAGATTAGGTTCCTGATCCACGCAAGAGTAACACCCCAAACAAAGGATAGAATTGGTTCTCTTGGCGGGTTCGACCCCCGCCTATCCTAATCGACGTATTTGCGTCGTAAGAGAAGAGATACTTGACTTTTGAGTGTGATAGGATGCGAAAACCCATAGGCCCAATAGTGGTTTACGTAACCCGGCAACCGACTGGGGCAGAGTACCGTCCTTTCATCACTTAAAGGTAACACCGGAAGGATGTTATTTAAAACCAATAACAACGTAAAAAACACGTGGTTTTGCATGTAGGTGAAGGGTCAAATTGATCAAAAAAGGAACGCTCTCACTAAGTAAAACGGCTTTTCTAGGTTTTGTAGCTAGGGCTAGATGGATTTCGTGTCAAAAGAAAAACGAGTGAAAAGACCATTTCAAGCAAAAAAGACGGGGTTTTAGACTTTTTTCCAAAAAGCATGCCACTTCACTTCTTATTCACTTCCTCACTTTGTTTACTTCGTAACCTTTGGTATTGCGTCTCATCCAGGTGATTAATATCACGTCATAGCATTTCTTCCCCTGCTTCTGAAAGAAAAGAATCATATGACTTACCTAGGCGGTTGTACCACTTGAAAGGTGACATTGAAGAAGCTGAATCGAAACTTATACGATATTGTAGAGAACCACTCTGAGTCTTTATTCCCCTAGTCTTCTTCGCATCCTTACTTACCTCCTTATACTACTGTAAGCATATGAAGGAATGGGTGAACGGGAAACCTGTTGTTAGGAGAACGGGAAACCTGTTGTTAGGAGGACGGGGCCTGTTGCCAAGGAGAACGGATAACATGGAAAGACAAGGAATACAAGGAAAGACAAGGAAAGCGTGGGAGTTGCCGGGGTAACCTCCCTCTCCGGTCGAGTAACCTTCTACCTCTCCTTGTTGCCGAGGAATTCCATTCCTATTCAAATTCCCGGGAAAGTCGACTTTGTTCGATAGTTCCCATCTCTCGATCACCCCACAAGAGAAGCCACTCGAACGAATAGCTCCTTTCTTGCCGTGGAATTCCTCAAAGCTATAATATAAATGGAATTCTCCCTTGACTCGATCTTTAAAAAAATT